CTTAGGCTTAGGGTTTGCAAGGCGGGTTTGTTTAAGGTGTGGTCATTCTATGAATGAGGGTGGTGGGAAAATAATGTAATGTTGTACTGACATGAGGGTATAAATATTATAATTACACCCTATGAATATGGGTAGGGTAGGCGTAAAATTGTAGTTATTTTGTATTTATTTTCCTGTTTTTGGGGTTTGGCAGGGCTAATAAATACGGTGCATGGGTAATTTACCCATGCAATATATATATAATTTTACGGGGGGTAAGGGGGGTTTGTTAAAAGATACTTTTGGTAAAACAATGCGTGCGTGTGTACGTACGTGTGTGTATACGTGTGCGTATACGTGTGTGTATACGTGTGTGTATACGTGTGCGTATACGTGTGTGTATACGTGTGTGTATACGTGTGCGTATACGTGTGTGTATACGTGTGTGTATACGTGTGCGTATACGTGTGCGTATACGTGTGTGTATACGTGTGTGTATACGTGTGCGTATACGTGTGTGTATACGTGTGTATACGTGTGTATACGTGTGTGTATACGTGTGTATACGTGTGTGTATACGTGTGTATACGTGTGTGTATACGTGTGTATACGTGTGTATGTGTAAATTTATTCTATGTCCTTCTAGCATTAAAAGTATGCACCTCTTGATTTTTATTATGCGGGCTAAGGGAACTGATTTGTAAGTCCAGCTACAATTGATTTGATTGAGACCATGCCTTGACGGCTATGCTGAGTCACAGCATCCCTAAAATTAAATCGTTACCAAATGTCTTGTATTATAGTGTTGTTGGTTTCTCGCCAGTAGACCTCCTAGCATCGAGATGTCTTATTTAAGAGGAACGAATGAGCCAGCTTAATTCTATGGCCCTGAAGAAAGAACCAGATGTCTGTTAAAGTTTCAGTATAGCTACCCCCACGATTTATGGGCCCGGAGCGAGGAGGGTGACACCTGCCTGGCGGGTTGATGGTTTCTCGGAGGATGGTTATTAAGATACCCCTAATGGAAAGTGATAGACGTATTGTCAAGGATTATTTAATTTGATGTACCAATGTCTGATCACGGAGATGTATGTCTTATGTAAGATTATTAGATTAATTAGGAGGACAATACTCATGTTGTCTAGGTTTGCCTTTGGATCTTGGATATATGTCTTATGTACGTCTTAGTTAATTAGTACTGGCTTATATGCATGGGGCTAAGGTTTATATGTTGATTAAACATAACATGGTCTATGTACTTTAATACATTATATGTACTAGAGCATTATATTAATGGGGACATGCATTAATGCACGAAGTACATAGTTGTTATTATATGAGGGGTGTTTTCAAGAAATAGTTTAATTAGAACTTCAGTTTTGGGTACTGATAGCGGGGCCTATGTCTCTTTCTTGAATTGGGTGTCTTAGGAGAATTAGTTTCTCATTTTTGGTTTACAAGACCAATGTAATTTTTATACTACTAAGGCTCTTCATTTAAGGAGTTTGTTTTCTATGAGACTTGTGGTTGGTATGAGGATTAGGATGATGAAAAAGTAGATTGCTGAGGCTAGTTGTCCGATTGTAATGAATGGGTGTTCTACTGGTTGACCCCCAATTCATGTGAGAATAATTAGATTTCCTACTAGGGCTCATAAAAGGCATTGGCTTAAGGGGCGAAATGATATGCTGCGTTGTTTGGATAGATGAAGTATGGGGAATAGCATTAGGATTAGGATGGATAATACTAGGGCTAATACTCCTCCTAGTTTGTTAGGGATTGAACGTAGGATGGCATATGCGAATAGGAAGTATCATTCTGGTTTGATGTGGGGAGGGGTGTTTAAGGGGTTGGCAGGGGTATAGTTGTCTGGATCTCCTAGAAGGTCTGGTGTAAATAAAACAAGGGTTATTAGTGTGAGTAGTATGAATAAGAATCCTAGGATGTCTTTGATTGTATAATAAGGATGGAATGGGATTTTATCTGAGTCTGAGTTTAGCCCTGATGGGTTGTTGGATCCTGTTTCGTGAAGGAATAATAAGTGGATTATTACTATTGCTGTGATGATAAAAGGCAGGATGAAGTGGAAAGCAAAAAATCGGGTTAGTGTAGCTTTGTCGACTGAAAATCCACCTCAGATTCATTCTACTAGATTAGGTCCGATATAAGGGATTGCTGATAGAAGGTTTGTGATGACTGTTGCCCCCCAGAAAGATATTTGTCCTCATGGTAGAACGTAGCCTATGAAAGCTGTAGCTATGACTGCGAATAAAAGTAGAACTCCGATGTTTCAGGTTTCTATGAAAGTAAATGACCCGTAGTAGATACCTCGTCCGATGTGTAGGTAAAGTAGGATGAAGAATATGGACGCTCCGTTAGCGTGAAGATATCGGATTAATCATCCGTAATTTACGTCTCGGCAAATGTGAGTGACTGATGAGAATGCTGTGGTTGTATCGGCTGTGTAGTGTATTGCTAAGAATAGACCTGTAATAATTTGTAATATTAAACATACACCTAATAAGGAACCGAAATTTCATCATGCTGAGATATTCGAGGGAGCTGGTAAGTCGATGAATGAGTGGTTGATAATTTTGATTAAGGGGTGTGATTTTCGGATATTGGTCATTAGTATATTCTTATAGTTGAATTACAACGGTGGTTTTTCATATCATTGGTCATGGTTAAATTCCATGTGAGGATAATGATTTTAAATATTGTTTATATTCTTAGTATTATGTTTGTTATTGGTTTTATTAGTTTTTCTGTTAAACCTTCGCCTATTTATGGGGGGTTAGCATTGGTTGTTAGTGGTGGAATTGGGTGTGCTATTATTTTGAGTTATGGTGGGTCATTTCTAGGGTTGGTTGTGTTTTTAGTATATTTAGGGGGTATAATGGTGGTGTTTGCTTATACAACTGCGATAGCTATGGAGCAATATCCTGAGACATGAGGGTCAAGTGTTATTATTTGAGGGACATTGTTTTTAGGTTTCTTGTTTGAGCTTGTGGGTTTACGTTGATGAGTTGATTATGAGCATGTTGAGGTATTGGCTAATTGTTATGGCATAGGTGAGTGGATTATTTATGATGCTGAGGGGGGAAGCGTAGGATTTTTAAATGAAGATTCTGCTGGTGTTGCTGCGATTTATAGTTATAATTGTTGATTGATATTTGTAGCTGGTTGATCTTTGTTTGCAGGGATTTTTATTGTTCTGGAGATCACTCGCGGTAATTAAAATAGTAGGGTGAGTGCTAGAGTTATAGAGATCAGGAAGGAGAGGAAGTAGAGTTTTAGTAGGCCGGTTTGGGTAGAAGTATATATGGATGCTATTGCTTGTGTTTGAGAGATAGTCTTTGGTAGAGATTTTTCAAGTCAAATTAAATCAATTATTAGGGAGGCTAGGTTTTGGCCTGTTGAGAGGTTAATGAATGGGGATGTTCGGTGGATTAGGGGTGGGAAGTAGCCTAGCATGTTTGAGAAGTTAGTTAATTTAGTGGAGTAATTAGATTTAAGGTTTTTGGTTATTACGTTTAGTTCGAGGGCGATTATGAAGCCTAGGACTGTTGATAAGATTGCTGCAAATTTCATGTAGGGGGGTATAGTTATTTGAGGGATGTTTGTGATGGGAATATTGTAGGAGATGAAGAAGCCGGCTAAGATGCTGCTGATGGCTAGTCGTTTGATAGGGTTAATTATTGTGGGGTCATTTTCATTTATGCTTGGAGAGAAATTAAATCGAGGGTTATTGAGTAATGCGAAGAAGATGATTCGTGTGCTATAGACAGCAGTTAGGGATGTAGCAATTAGGGTAATAACTAGGGCTCAGGCGTTTGTATACGACGTTGTTGCAGATTCAATGATTAGGTCTTTGGAGTAAAATCCTGTAAGGAAAGGGATCCCTGTTAAAGCTATACTGCCAATTATTAAAGAGGAAGATGTAATTGGTAGGGTTTTGTGTAGGCCGCCTATTTTTCGAATATCTTGTTCGTCGTTTAAATTATGGATGATTGAACCGGAGCATAGAAAAAGTATTGCTTTGAAGAAAGCGTGGGTGCAGATGTGAAGAAATGCTAGATGGGGTTGGTTAATTCCGATGGTTACTATTATTAGGCCTAGTTGGCTGGAAGTGGAAAATGCTACGATTTTTTTGATGTCATTTTGTGTCAGTGCACAAATGGCCGTAAACAAAGTGGTTAATGCTCCGAGGCAGAGGCATAGTGTTTGGAGTGATTGATTATTTTGTATGAGGGGATAGAAGCGGATTAATAGGAAAATTCCTGCGACAACTATAGTGCTTGAGTGAAGTAAGGCAGATACCGGTGTAGGGCCTTCTATAGCTGAGGGGAGTCAAGGGTGTAGTCCGAATTGGGCTGATTTTCCAGTTGCTGCTAGCAGTAGGCCGAGCATAGGGATAATATCAGTACCTTCTTGGGTAATAAAGATTTGTTGTAGGTCTCATGAGTTGGAGTAGAGTAGAAATCATGTTATGGAAAGAATGAAGCCGATGTCGCCAATACGGTTGTATAATACTGCTTGCATTGCTGCTGTGTTGGCGTCTGATCGTCCATGTCACCATCCAATTAGTAGGAAAGATATGATTCCTACGCTTTCTCAGCCGATGAAAAGTTGGAATAGGTTGTTAGCTGTAACTAGGATTATTATAGTAATTAGAAATAGTAGTAGATATTTGAAGAATTTGTCTATATTAGGGTCAGAGTGTATGTATCAGAGTGAGAACTCTATAATGGATCATGTGACAAATAAGGCTACTGATATAAATAGGATAGAAAAATAGTCTAATTTAATATTAATATTTAGGTGAAAGGTTTGAATATTTAGTCAGCTCCAATTATATATTGTGGCCTCTTGACCAGAGTAAAACATAGTGAGGGTTGGGATTAGGCTGAGGAAAAAGGAGATGGAGATAATTGTTTTAATATAGCCGGGGTAGTGTGATTTTTTGTATAGGTTGGTCAAAGGTGTGATGATAGGGAATGTTAAGATTGTTAAGGTTATGATAAATGAAGAGTTGAATAGGTTTATTACTTTTATTTGGAGTTGCACCAATTTTTTGGTTCCTAAGACCAATGGAATACTTCTATCCTATAAAAGTCAAGAAAGCCATAAATGTTAATTATGGGGTGTGGAGTTAGCAGTTCCAGCGGTCTTTCTCCGAATAGGGGTAAATAAGAAGGTTTTAATACTTCTATTATTAGATTCACAATCTAATGTTTTGGTTAAACTATAATTACAATATAGGTTTCCTAGGACGATTTTAGGGTTAAGGGTTAGGAGCAGTAGAGGGATAATGTGTAGGCTTATTAGAATATTTTCTCGTGTAAATGTTGGGGGTATGTTGTGAATGTGGTAGGGTAGTTTCCCTCGTTGTGTTGAGATTAGTATATAAAGTGAGTATAAAGCTGTGATAAGGATGTTTAATCCGGTAAGAATGATTGTGAGATTACATCACGAGAAAGTTGATATTACGATTAATAGTTCTCCGAATAGGTTAATTGAAGGGGGTAAAGCAAGGTTTGTCAGGCTTGCAATAATCCATCATATCCCTATAAGTGGAAATAGTATTTGTAGGCCTCGTGTTAGAAGTAAAGTTCGGCTGTGTACTCGTTCATAATTAGAATTAGCTACACAGAATAATAGGGAGGATGTAAGACCGTGGGCAATTATTAAAGAAGTAGCTCCCATTAAGCTTCAAGGGGGTTGAATTCAAATAGCAACGATTACAAGTGCTATGTGACTAACAGAGGAGTATGCGATGAGGGATTTTAAGTCTGTTTGGCGTAAGCAGATTGAGCTAGTTATAATTATTCCTCATAACGACAGTAGAAGGAATGGGTATGCTATATTATTTGTTAAGGGTTCTAGGAGTTGTAGAATTCGTATTAGACCGTACCCCCCTAATTTAAGTAAGATGGCTGCAAGTACCATGGAGCCTGCAATTGGAGCTTCGACGTGTGCTTTTGGTAATCACAAGTGGAGGCCGTATAAGGGTAGTTTAATTATAAATGCTATAGTGCATGCTAGTCATATGAGGTTGTTGGATCAAGTGGAGTCAAGCATTGGTTTATAATAATTAAATAATAGGAAGTTTAAGGTTCCTATTTGGTTTTGAATGTAGATTAATGTGATTAGTAAGGGGAGGGATCCAATTAAGGTGTAAAATAGGAAGTATAGGCCAGCGTTTATTCGTTCTGTTTGATTCCCTCAGCGTGTAATGATAATTAATGTAGGGATTAGGGTTGTTTCGAATAAAATGTAAAATATAATTATTTCTGTTGCTGAGAATGTTAGGATAAGGAATGTTTGTAAGGAGATTAGTAAGGAGATGTAAGTTTTTTTTCGTGTTTCTGTTTCATTTTTTAGGTGGTGTTGGCTAGCAATGATTATTAAGGGTAGAAGTCATGTTGTTAAGATTAATAAAGGGGTTGATAAGGGGTCAGATGATAATGTCAGTGAGTGGTTTATGTTGGTTGTATCTATATTGTTGAGGTAGCTTAGACTGATCAGTGCAATTAGTATGCTGTATGATGTTGTGTTAATTCATATTGAGGAGGTATTAGATAATCAGACGGTTGGGATGAGTATGATTGTTGGTATGATGATTTTTAGCATTGTAGTAGATTTAAGTTTTGTACGTAGTCAATACCATATGTATTTGAGATTATTACTAATAGTGCGAGACCCACAGCTGCTTCGCAGGCGGCGAATACTAAGAGGATGATGGGTGTGGAGAAAGCTAAAATATAATGGGAGTTTAGTATGATAGTTACGCCTAAAATGAATATGGATAACATTATCCCTTCTAGGCATAGTAAGGAGGACATTATATGGGATCGATAGATTATAATGCCCATAAAAGAAATGATAAAGGCTGTAATAATGTTAAATAAGATTGAAGTCATTTTGGTAATTATGTAGTTGGCATAATCTAATGAGTCGAAATCATTTGTTTTTGTTAAACTAATTACCATATTCAGCTCACTTTAACCCTTTTTGTAACCATTCGTAAGTGAGGCCTAGGGATAGGATTAAAATTAAGCAAATAGCGGGTCATGTTGTTAAGTTAAGGGTTAGAGTTTGAAGGGCTCATGGGAGAGGAAGTAGAAGAGCATTTCCTAGGTCAAACAGTAAAAAGGTGATGGCGATTAGGAAGAATTTTATGGAGAATGGGA